AGGCTGGTACGATTCAATTCAACATTTTGTTCGTTTGGGTTTGATTGTGTCATAGCTCTATAATTCGGATTAGGTTTATCGTTGGATGAACTGCATTGCTGAGATTGACCCCAAAAAAGAAACGGTAGGTACAGCTAATCCGTGAATAGCCAACCAGCGCACTGTGAAAATTGGATAAGTTCGATCTATGGTCATTGGGGCCTCCTAAAAGGATCTACTAAATTCATCGAGTTGTTCCAAAGGATCAAAACGGCCAGTTATTAATGGAATTCCTTGTCGGCTCTCTGTAAAATATTCGTTTGGCCGAGGGCTTCCAAACACATCGTAAGCTAAGCCCGTGCTAACGAATAACCAACCCGCAATGAATAGGGAAGGTATAGTAATGCTATGAATGACCCAGTATCGAATACTGGTAATAATATCAGCAAAAGAACGTTCTCCTGTGCTTCCAGACATGTCGAGCTCCACATATTCTTGTACTGTCAAAAGGGGATCGATTCCGTAAAAGATGAGATCAGTAAATGTAAATTTACTGAAATGGAATCTTTGTGAGATCGTCAATATTGTACCGAGGGCGTCTTTAGAGTCTACCGAATCAGTATAGCTATCCTTCTTCTGACACAGCAATGCAATTTCAATTAATAGTCAAATAATACACTAGATAATCTATTTCTTACCTTCCTTGTTGCTTCTCGATATAAAACAAGGTGCGACTCAATACTCAATAGAAAATTATACTATTTGTAAAAACTTTATCCCTTAAAAGTTTTGGGCTATAAACTGAAGATTCAATAACCACTAAAAAGTGAATCGAACAAGACAAGTTGGTTTTTAATAATTGATCAAGGGGATTCTCTATTATCATGTTCCTACAATTTAAGTAGATGCGAGATCTAGCAATCTTCGTTTCGTAGTAGAATATTTTGTTCTAATTCCCTTTTGTTATTTTAAGGAATTGCTTAGTCACCCAGTAATAAGTAAGATCAATACCAAGTAATAATAGTAAAATAGTATTCGATGAAAAAAATAGAACTAAAGAATAAAAGAATTGGAATCAATATTTATAATGCATGCGTTGTTTATTAGTTTGATACAATTAAAATATACAAGAAATGATCAAACAAACTAGAAAAAATTTTCTAATTTTATTAAGAGTTGCTCACGAAATCTGTTGATTAGAATTACGGTAATGGTATTAGGTAGATGTCACAAATGATGAATCAATTTCTTTTTATACACCTGTCACTTTCTCTTTATTTTATTAATACTATCTATAATTATCTATAATTATAGAATAATCAAAAAGTTTCAATTAAACTTATTATTTCAAATATGGTATTTTTGCTTATCTTCCGATCTTGCAAAAACGGAAACTCACTTAGGTAAGTGCTTTATAAACCCATGTATAAAACAATATATTTCATTTAGTTCCCTCATGCCTACGATAACTAGTTATTTCGGTTTTTTACTAGCAGCTTTAACTATAACCTCGGCTCTATTTATTGGTCTGAGCAAGGTACGACTTATTTGAAATTCTGATGTGAGATTCCGCGTATTCTATAGTTACTTACCAGGTCAATTGCCAATCCTTGATCATTGAGATTCACGGCAATTCACATTAATATTTAGGTATAGATATTACCTATTTTTCCTTTCAAACAAATTTAATAAATGATTGAAGTTTTTCTCTTTGGAATCGTGTTAGGTCTCATTCCTATTACTTTGGCTGGATTATTCGTAACTGCATATTTACAATACAGACGCGGTGATCAGTTGGACCTTTAATTAACATCTATTTTTTTGATTGACCTCCTCCTTTCTTTTATCCACAGGAGGTCAAAGCCTGCTTGCGGTTCAAGTTAATGAAGCTTTTTCAGTCTAATGGATCTATGAAGAATGGAATCACGCTCTGTAGGATTTGAACCTACGACATCGGGTTTTGGAGACCCGCGTTCTACCGAACTGAACTAAGAGCGCTTTCTTATCAGAATAGATAAGATAAGACTATAAGACTGTAATAAAAAGAAAGAAAAATTCTTTTTGTAACTCTAATACAGCTTAGATGCATTTACTATAAAAAAAAATATTATAATTATATATATATATAATATATGGCCAAAATGAAAATTTATTCATTTCAATTGATCCCTCGTTACTGCTCAAAGGAGAAGTAATAGGTAGGGATGACAGGATTTGAACCCGTGACATTTTGTACCCAAAACAAACGCGCTACCAAGCTGCGCTACATCCCTTCTAATTCTAATTAGTCTACAGTGTCATTGTATAGAACTCCTATCTTGTTTTCCACATCCTTATTTCTTCCATTGAGATACACCTTCCATTTATTCTTTTTGATCTCATATAACATATAATAATAGTAAAAAACCTTATATACATATGAAATACGAAACTTACCGGAAGTCAAAGAAAGTAAAAACATAATTTTTCGGGAATACTTAGTAAAAGTAAGAAAGAAATGCATTTTTTCTTTTATTTTAAG